TTAGCCAATCTAGATTTACGAATGATTATAGATTTTTCATTGGTAGAATGGAAAGAATTGGAGGAAGAGGAACCCACAGGGAATGAATGGGAAGATCGAAAAGTTGGAAGAAGAAAAGATTTTTTGCTTAGACGCATGGAATTGGCTAAGCATTTTATTCGAACAAATATAGAACCAAAATGGATGGTTTTGTGTCTATTACCAGTTCTTCCTCCTGAGTTGAGACCAATCTATCATATAGATGAGGATAAACTAGTGACCTCGGATATTAATGAAATCTATAGAAGAATTATCTATCGGAATAATACTCTTACAGATCTATTAACAACAAGTATAGCTACGCCAGAAGAATTAATAATATCTCAGGAAAAATTGCTACAAGAAGCCGTGGATGCACTTCTTGATAATGGAATCTGCGGACAACCAATGAGGGATGATCATAATAGAATTTACAAGTCGCTTTCAGATGTAATTGAAGGCAAAGAAGGAAGAGTTCGCGAGACTCTGCTTGGTAAACGAGTCGATTATTCAGGGCGGTCAGTGATTGTCGTGGGCCCTTCACTTTCATTACATCGATGTGGATTGCCTCGCGAAATCGCAATAGAACTTTTCCAGGCATTTGTAATTCGCGACCTAATTAGAAAACATCTTGCTTCGAACATAGGAGTTGCTAAGAGTCAAATTCGTAAAAAAAAACCGATTGTATGGGAAATACTTCAGGAAATTCTGCATGACCATCCTGTATTGCTCAATAGAGCGCCTACTCTGCATAGATTAGGCATACAGGCATTCCTCCCCGTTTTAGTGGAAGGGCGTGCTATTTGTTTACATCCATTAGTTTGTAAGGGCTTCAATGCAGACTTTGACGGGGATCAAATGGCTGTTCATGTGCCTTTATCTTTAGAGGCTCAAGCAGAGGCACGTTTACTTATGTTTTCTCATATGAATCTTTTGTCTCCAACTATTGGAGATCCCATTTCTGCACCAACTCAAGATATGCTTAGTGGACTCTATGTCTTAACGAGTGGAAATCGTCGGGGTATTTGTGTAAATAGGTATAATCCATGTAATCGTAGAAACTATCAAAATGAAGATAATAACTATAAGTATAAAAAAAAAAAAGAACCCTTTTTTTGTAATGCCTATGATGCAATTGGAGCTTATCGGCAAAAACGAATCAATTTAGGTAGTCCTTTGTGGCTGCGGTGGCGACTAGATCAACGCGTTATTGCTGCAAGAGAAGCTCCTATCGAAATTCACTATGAATCTTTGGGGACCTATTATGAGATTTATGGACACTATCTAATAGTAAGAAGTATAAAAAAAGAAATTCTTTATATATATATTCGAACAACTCTTGGTCATATTTCTCTTTATCGAGAAATAGAAGAAGCCATACAGGGGTTTTGGCAGGGCTGTTGTAATTCTATGCTACCAGCGGGAATTCGAGTCTCGCCGAGTTAACTAGGACTAGAATTGCGGAATTTCTACGTGAATCAAGATCTAGAAAAGGAAGTTTTCCAATCACTAACTCAAACCCATTGTCAAATTCTACTCAGCGCAACGAAATATGGAGGTACTGATGGCAGAACGGCCCACTCAGGTCTTTCACAATAAAGTGATAGACGGAACTGCCATGAAACGACTTATTAGTCGATTTATTGATCACTATGGAATAGGATATACATCACATATCCTGGATCAAGTAAAGACTCTGGGTTTCCGACAAGCTACCGCCGCATCCATTTCATTAGGAATTGATGATCTTTTAACAATACCTTCTAAAAGATGGCTAGTTCAAGACGCTGAACAACAAAGTTTTATTTTGGAAAAACACCATCATTATGGGAATGTACACGCGGTAGAAAAATTACGTCAATCGATCGAGATATGGTATGCCACAAGTGAATATTTGAGAAAAGAAATGACTCCTAATTTTCGGATGACCGATCCTTTTAATCCAGTCCATATAATGTCTTTTTCGGGAGCCAGAGGAAATGCATCTCAGGTACATCAATTAGTAGGTATGAGAGGATTAATGTCGGATCCCCAAGGACAAATGATTGATTTACCCATTCAAAGCAATTTACGCGAAGGACTCTCTTTAACAGAATATATTATTTCTTGCTACGGAGCCCGTAAAGGAGTTGTGGATACCGCTATCCGAACATCAGATGCAGGATATCTCACGCGCAGGCTTGTTGAAGTAGTGCAACACATTGTTGTACGCCGAACAGATTGTGGCACCGTTCGAGGTATTTCTGTAAGTCCTCGAAATGGAATGATGGCGGACAGGATTTTTATCCAAACATTAATTGGCCGTGTATTAGCAGATGATATATATATAGGTTCGCGATGCATTGCTACTAGAAATCAAGATATTGGGGTTGGACTTGTCAATAGATTCATAACTTTTAGAGCACAACCAATCTCTATTCGAACCCCCTTTACTTGTAGGAGTACATCTTGGATTTGTCAATTATGTTATGGCCGGAGTCCAGCTCATGACGACCTGGTCGAATTGGGAGAAGCTGTAGGTATTATTGCAGGTCAATCTATTGGAGAACCGGGCACTCAATTAACATTAAGAACTTTTCATACTGGCGGAGTATTCACAGGGGGTACTGCAGAACATGTGCGAGCCCCTTCTAATGGAAAAATAAAATTCAATGAGGATTTGGTTCATCCGACACGTACACGTCATGGACATCCTGCTTTTCTATGTTCTAGAGACTTGTATGTAACTATTGAGAGTGAAGATATTATACACAATGTGTGTATTCCGCCCAAAAGTTTTCTTTTAGTTCAAAACGATCAATATGTAGAATCAGAACAAGTGATTGCTGAGATTCGCGCAAGAACATCCACTTTGAATTTGAAAGAGAAGGTTCGAAAACATATTTATTCTGACTCAGAGGGCGAAATGCACTGGAATACCGATGTGTACCATGCACCTGAATTTACATATGGTAATATTCATCTCTTACCAAAAACAAGTCATTTATGGATATTATTAGGGGAGCCCTGGAGATCTAGTATAGGCCCCTGTTCGATCCACAAGGATCAAGATCAAATGAACGCTTATTCTCTTTCTGTTAAGCGAAGATATATTTCTAACCCCTCAGTAACTAATAATCAAGTGAGACACAAATTTTTTAGTTCGTATTTTTCTGGTAAAAATCAAAAAGGAGACAGGATTCCTTATTATTCAGAACTTAATCGAATGACATGTACTGGTCGTTGTAATCTCAGATATCCGGGCATTCTCGACGGGAATTCTGATTTATTGGCAAAGAGGCGAAGAAATAGAGTCATCATCCCACTCGACTCGATTCAAGAAGGCGAGAACCAACCAATACCTTCTTCAGGTATCTCAATTGAAATCCCCAGAAATGGTATTCTCCGTAGAAATAGTATTCTTGCTTATTTCGATGATCCTCGATATATAAGAAAGAGCTCGGGACTTACTAAATATGAGACTAGAGAACTGAATTCAATCGTCAACGAAGAGGATTTGATTGAGTATCGAGGAGTCAATGTATTTTGGCCAAAATACCAAAAGGAAGTAAATCCATTTTTTTTTATTCCCGTCGAAGTCCACATTTTGGCCGAATCTTCTTCCATAATGGTACGGCACAATAGTATTATTGGGGTAGATACACAAATCACTTTAAATATAAGAAGTCGGGTAGGCGGATTGGTCCGAGTGAAGAAAAAAGCAGAAAAAATTCAACTGATAATCTTTTCTGGAGATATACATTTTCCTGGAAAGACAAATAAGGCATTCCGATTGATACCACCAGGAGGGGGAAAACAAAATTCCAAAGAATACAAAAAATTGAAAAATTGGCTCTATATCCAACGAATGAAACTTTCCAGGTATGAAAAAAAATATTTTGTTTTGGTTCAACCTGTAGTCCCATATAAAAAAACGGATGGTATAAATTTAGGAAGACTTTTCCCGGCGGATCTCTTGCAGGAAAGTGATAATCTACAACTTCGAGTTGTCAATTATATCCTTTATTACGACCCAATTCTTGAAATTTGGGACACAAGTATTCAATTAGTTCGGACTTGTTTAGTGTTGAATTGGGACCAAGACAAAAAGATCGAAAAGGCCTGTGCTTCCTTTGTTGAAATAAGGACAAATGGTTTGATTAGAGATTTTCTAAGAATCAACTTGGTGAAGTCACCTATTTCATATACCGGAAAAAGGAACGATCTGCCGGGTTCGGGATTGATCGCTGATAATGGATCAGATCGCGCTAATGTCAATCCGTTTTCTTCCATTTATTCCTATTCCAAGGCAAGGATTCAAGAATCCCTTAATCCAAATCAAGGAACTATTCATACATTGTCGAATCGAAATAAGGAATCTCCATCTTTGATCATTTTGTCATCATCCAATTGTTCTCGAATAGGCCCATTCAACGATGTAAAATCTCCCAATGTGATAAAAGAATCAATCAAAAAGGATCCCCTAATTTCAATTAGGAATTCGTTGGGCCCCTTAGGAACAGGCTTTCCAATTTATAATTTCGATTTATTTTCACATTTAATAAGCCATAATCAGATCTTGGTAACTAACTATTTGCAACTTGACAATTTAAAACAGATTTTTAAAATACTTCAATATTATTTACTGGATGAAAATGGTAAAATTTATAATCCCTATTCATGCAGTAACATCATTTTGAATCCATTCAATTTGAATTGGTATTTTCTCCATTACAATTATTGTGAAGAGACATCTACAATCGTTAGTCTTGGGCAGTTTCTTTGTGAAAATGTATGTATAGCCAAAAAAGGACCGCATTTAAAATCAGGTCAAGTTCTAATTATTCAAGTTGACTCTGTGATAATACGATCAGCTAAGCCTTATTTGGCTACTCCAGGAGCAACTGTTCATGGACATTATGGGGAAATCCTTTACGAAGGAGATACATTAGTTACATTTATATATGAAAAATCAAGATCTGGTGATATAACGCAAGGTCTTC